GATATGAATCTATCTGATTCAGAAGGGAAGAACTTGCATCAGTCTCGCAATTTCAATTCAAGGAGGGGCTTGATTTACTACACTCCATATTCTGAGAAAGATTTACCATCCGAAACGCGGAAAAAGCGGAGTCTTTGTCTAAAGAAATGCGTTGAGAAAGGGCAGATATATAGAACCTTTCAACGAGATAGTGCTTTTTCAACTCTCTCAAAATGGAATCTATTCCAAACATATATGCCATGGTTCTTTACTTCGACAGGGTACAAATATCTAAATTTGATATTTTTAGATACTTTTTCAGACCTATTGCCGATACTAAGTAGCAGTCAAAAATTTGTATCCATTTTTCATGATATTATGTATGGATCAGATATATCATGGCGAATTCTTCAGAAAAAATGGTGTCTTCCACAATGGAATCTGATAAGTGAGATTTCGAGAAAGTGTTTACATAATCTTCTTCTGTCCGAAGAAATGATTCATCGAAATAATGAGTCACCATTGATATCGACACATCCGAGATCGCCAAATGTTCGGGAGTTCCTCTATTCAATCCTTTTCCTTCTTCTTGTTGCTGGATATCTCGTTCGTACACATCTTCTCTTTGTTTCCCGAGCCTCTAGTGAGTTACAGACAGAGTTCGAAAAGGTCAAATCTTTGATGATTCCATCATACATGATTGAGTTGCGAAAACTTCTGGATAGGTATCCTACATCTGAACTGTTCTGGTTAAAGAATCTCTTTCTAGTTGCTCTGGAACAATTAGGGGATTCTCTAGAAGAAATGCGGGGTTCTGCTTCTGGCGGTAACATGCTATTGGGTGGTGGTTCCGCTTCTGGGGTCAAATCAATACGTTCTAAGAAGAAATATTTGAATATCAATCTCATTGATCTCATAAGTACCATACCAAATCCCACCAATCGAATCACTTTTTCGAGAAATACGAGACATCTAAGTCATACAAGTAAAGAGATCTATTCATTGATAAGAAAAAGAAAAAACGTGAACGGTGATTGGATTGATGATAAAATAGAATCCTGGGTCGCGAACAGTGATTCGATTGATGATGAAGAAAGAGAATTCTTGGTTCAGTTCTCCACCTTAACGACAGAAAAAAGGATTGATCAAATTCTATTGAGTCTAACTCATAGCGATCATTTATCAAAGAATGACTCTGGTTATCAAATGATTGAACAACCGGGAGCAATTTACTTACGATATTTAGTTGACATTCATAAAAAGTGTCTAATGAATTATGAGTTCAATACATCTTGTTTAGCAGAAAGACGGATATTCCTTGCTCAGTATCAGACAATCACTTATTCACAAACCTCGTGTGGGGCTAATAGTTTTCATTTCCCATCTCATGGAAAACCCTTTTCGCTCCGCTTAGCCCTATCCCCCTCTAGGGGTATTTTAGTGATAGGTTCTATAGGAACTGGACGATCCTATTTGGTCAAATACCTAGCGACAAACTCCTATGTTCCTTTCATTACGGTATTTCTGAACAAGTTCCTGGATAACAAGCCTAAAGGTTTTCTTATTGATGATTCCGATATTGACGATATTGATGCTAGTGACGATATCGATGCTAGTGACGATATCGATGCTAGTGACGATATCGATGCTGGTGACGATATCCATCGTGACCTTGATACGGAGCTGGAGCTGCTAACTGTGATGAATGCGCTAACTATGGATATGATGCCAGAAATAGACCGATTTTATATCACCCTTCAATTCGAATTTGCAAAAGCAATGTCTCCTTGCATAATATGGATTCCAAACATTCATGATCTGGATGTGAATGAGTCGAATTACTTATCCCTCGGTCTATTAGTGAACCATCTCTCCAGGGATTGTGACAGGTGGTCCGCTAGAAATATTCTTGTTATTGCTTCGACTCATATTCCCAAAAAAGTGGATCCCGCTCTAATAGCTCCGAATAAATTAAATACATGCATTAAGATACGAAGGCTTCTTATTCCACAACAACGAAAGCGCTTTTTCACCCTTTCATATACTAGGGGATTTCACTTGGAAAAGAAAATGTTCCAGACTAATGGAGTCGGGTCCATAACCATGGGTTCCAATGCACGAGATCTTGTAGCACTTACCAATGAGGCCCTATCGATTAGTATTACACAGAAGAAATCAATTATAGACAATAATACAATTAGATCTGCTCTTCATAGGCAAACTTGGGATTTGCGATCCCAGGTAAGATCGGTTCAGGATCATGGGATCCTTTTCTATCAGATAGGAAGGGCTGTTGCACAAAATGTACTTCTAAGTAATTGCCCCATAGATCCTATATCTATCTATATGAAGAAGAAATCATGTAATGAAGGGGATTCTTATTTGTACAAATGGTATTTCGAACTTGGAATGAGCATGAAGAAATTAACGACACTTCTTTATCTTTTGAGTTGTTCTGCCGGATCGGTCGCTCAAGACCTTTGGTCTCTACCCGGACCCGATGAAAAAAATGGGATCACTT